TCTACATCTTGATATTTAGAAATAACTAAAAATAAAATACATAACAATGAACCCATAATTAAAGTTGCATAGCTTAGCATCATCATACTAACATGCATCATTAACCAATTTGATTGTAATGCTGGAACAAGAGGGCTTGCCTTTTGCATATCTGGAGATAAAGTTAAATTGGCAAATCCTGTAATTAATAAGGCAACCGGTATTAAAACAGCTCCCATTAATTTACTTTTTGTTTTATTTTCAATGTATAAATAAATTGTTAAAAGTGTCCAGGTTAAAAATAATAATGACTCATATAAATTACTTAATGGAAAATATCCTGCTACCACCCATCTTGAAGCTAGAATTAGAAATAATAATACATTGGCTGTAATAGAACTAATTCGACCAATTTGAACAAGATTATTACTTCCTTTAAAAAAAGATAAACTAACCCAATAAATAGTCATCGCAAATAATAAAATTCCAAAAACGATATTAGATGAAAAATTTTGAAGAGTATCCCAATCCATTTGATTTTTTAATAAATTTTTTATATAAATTGTTTTACATTATATAATTCTACTAAAAATCTTACTGATTTGACTAATTTTATCGATAATTTTTATTGATAATAAATCTTTCTTTAAATTAATTTAAACTTTACTAATGTTATTTTAATAAATCTGGGGGAAATTAAAATTGACATTGTGAATAATTTACGAGTATTATATTTTTAATTTTGAGAAATGAATATACTATGTCAGCAACAATGAAATATGAAATGATGATTCTTCTTACAGAAGAATTTAACGATAGTGAATTAAAAACCTGGGCTTTTAATTATGCAAAAGCATTAAGAAAGTTAAGTGCTTCAGAAATCTCAGTAATTTCTAGAGGTAAACGTGACTTAGCATATATGATTAAAAATCAAAAAAGAGGAAATTTCATTCAAATTAATTTTTCAAGTCTTCCTAAAAATATTGAAGATTTTTCTAATAGTTTAAAATTAGATTCAAATGTCTTAAGATTTTTAGTTTTAAATAAAAAAGTAGTATTAAAAAATTTATAATTATTATTATTATAAATTTTTTATTTACGCTTGAGTTTAATAAAAAGATATGGTAATATATAATTAATTAGAATGTCCTCAGTAGCTCAGTGGTAGAGCAATCGGCTGTTAACCGATTGGTCGTAGGTTCAAATCCTACCTGGGGAGTAATAATAAAACATTAAACTATGCAAAATAATCTTGATAAATTACAGATAGGGAATAAAGTTTTTAATTCTCGATTAATGTTAGGAACTGGAAAATATCGCACTGTTGAACACGCACTAGATAGTATTAACAGTAGTAATTGTGAATTAGTAACGGTTGCGATCCGTCGTTTACCAACAGATTTAAATAACGATAATACAACCTTTTTAAAACATTTAGATTGGGAAAAATTATGGTTATTACCAAATACTGCTGGGTCCCAAACAGCAGAAGAAGCTATCAGAATGGCATTTTTAGGACATGAACTCGCTTGTCAATTAGGTCAAGAAGATAATTACTTTGTTAAACTTGAAGTAATTTCCGATCCAAAATATCTTTTACCAGATCCTGTTGGGACTTTAAAAGCAGCAGAATTTTTAGTTAAAAAAGGATTTACTGTATTACCTTATATCAATGCTGATCCAATGCTAGCGTTACATTTAGAAGACTTAGGATGTGCCACAGTAATGCCTCTAGGTTCTCCAATTGGGTCTGGACAAGGTTTAAATAATTTAGCCAATATCCAAATTATAATTGAAAATGCAAACATTCCAGTTATTGTAGACGCAGGAATCGGTGCTCCTAGTGAAGCCACAAAAGCAATGGAAATTGGAGCTGATGGAGTTTTATTAAATACAGCAGTGGCACAAGCTAAAAACCCAACGCAAATGGCTAAAGCAATGAATTTAGCTGTGGAAGCTGGTCGACTTGGTTATTTAGCTGGTCGAATGGAAAAAAAATATTATGCAAATGCAAGTTCCCCACAAACAAATATTAGTAAACTAATTTAACAATAAAATAATTTTTTACTAACTATAAATCAGTAAATACCTAAGGTTAGGTATTTACTAATTTTAGTACTAGAATTGTTAGTTATTATCAGTTGGGATATTTTCTAACGAATTTTCTTCTAAGTCAGCTTCACCTGCTTTAATTAATTCTACATCCACATCACTATAATCAATTTCTACGCTCACATCAGTTGTATAATCTACTAATGAACCTTCACGTTTTACTCTTGTTACAATTAATCTTGTTTTTGGATATAATGTTTTTGTTAAACACTGTTGTGCCAAAGTATCTTCTAATAATCTCATTACTGCTCTTCGTAAAGGACGAGCACCATAAACAGGATCATAGCCTTCCTCTACTAAAAGACTTCGAACAGCAACATCTACTTCTAATGTAAGTTCTTTTTCTCTTAATCGTTTCTCTAATTGATTAATCATTAACCCACAAATTTCCCAAATATCATATTTTGATAAATGGTTAAAGACAATAATTTCATCAATACGATTTAAGAATTCTGGTCGGAAAAACTCTTTTAATTCTTCATTTACTAATTCTGTTACGCGCTCAAATACTGATGAGTCTTTAATTGGTTCTGGAGTTGGTTCCCAACCTACACAGCCATCTTCATCAATCCGGAATGCAGGTTTATTTTGTTTTGATTTTGGTTTAATCCCACTTTCTCGTTCAATAATTTTTGAACCTAAATTAGTGGTCATAATAATCATAGTGTTTTTAAAATCAATAACACGCCCTTTAGAATCTGATAAACGACCATCATCTAAAATTTGTAATAATAAATTAAAAACATCTGGATGTGCTTTTTCTACTTCATCAAATAAAACAACAGAATATGGTTTTGTTCTTACTGCTTCTGTTAATTGGCCGCCTTCATTATAACCAACATAACCTGGTGGTGAACCAATTAATTTGGCAACAGTATGTTTTTCCATATATTCAGACATGTCTAGACGAATCATGCTATCTTCACTACTAAACATGTATTCTGATAAAGCTTTTGTTAATTCTGTTTTTCCAACCCCAGTTGGGCCTGCAAAAATAAAGCTGGCAATCGGTCGATCTGGATTACGTAAACCTACACGCGCTCGACGAATAGCTTTAGATACAGATACAATTGCATGGTGTTGTCCAATCAGACGTTCATGTAATGTATCTTCCATTTTTAAAAGTCGTTTTGACTCTGAATCAGAAATTTTCGTTACAGGTACACCAGTCCAACCAGCAATAACTTCTGCAACATCATTTTCTAACACAGTATCAACTTCTTTACGTGTTAATCCAAGCGCTTCATTTGTTAAAGCTGCTTGTTTCATAATTGTGATATGAGTTCGAACTTCCATTTCATGATCTACTAATTGTTTAGCAATATCAAAATCGTGTTCTTTAATACTTTCTTCTTTATCACGTAAAGTATCTTGTAATTCTTTTAATAAGCGTTTCATACCAAGTGGTAAACGACGATTTTCTAACCGTACACGTGAACCTGCTTCATCTAAAACATCGATAGCTTTATCTGGTAAGAATCGATCAGCAATAAATTTATCGGCTAAAATTGCTGCTTGTTCAACTGCTTTATCATGATATGTTAGAGTATGGTGTTGTTCAAATTTTGAGCGTAAACCACGTAAAATATCAATGGTAACAGCCACGCTTGGCTCATCAACACGTACTGGTTGGAATCGACGTTCTAAAGCTGGATCACGTTCAATATATTTACGGTATTCATCAATTGTTGTAGCTCCAATACATCTAAATTTACCACGTGCTAAAGCTGGTTTTAAAATATTAGCTGCATCTACTGCCCCTTCTGCAGCACCAGCACCTACTAATGTATGAATTTCATCAATAACCAAAATTACTGCTGCATCATTTTGAGCTTCTTCAACAATACGTTTTAAACGTTCTTCAAATTCTCCACGATACTTAGTACCTGCTAAAATAGAACCTAAATCTAGAGCCATAATTAAATGACCATCTAAGAAATCGGGTGCTTTTTCTGTTAAAATTAACTGCGCTAGACCCTCAGCAACAGCAGTTTTACCAACACCTGGTTCACCAATTAATACTGGATTATTTTTCCCACGTCGTGCCAAAACTTTAATAACTTCATGAATTTCTTTATCACGTCCAATTACTGGATCTAATTTTCCTTCAACGGCTTCTTTAGAAATATTTTCCGAGTATTCATCTAATGTTGGTGTTTGACTACCTTTTTTCTCACGTTCTAATAAGAATTTTTCCGCTTGTGTTAACGGACGTAAAATTTCTTCTTGATTCTCTTCAATATAAGCTAAAATTAGACTTCTTAATTTTGGAATATCAACCTTTAATTTATCTAAAGTTCGCATTGCTACACCATCAGATTCTCCGATCAAAGCAAGTAAGATATGTTCCGTACCTACAAAATTTTGACCTAAGTCTTTACCTTCGTGCACCGCCATTTCTAAAACGCGTTTTGCCCGTGGTGTAAAAGGAATTTCTGATGCAACAAATCCTGTACCACGTCCAATATATAATTCAATTTCTCGTCGAGCTTTCTTTAAAGTAACTTTCATTTTTTTTAATGCTCGAGCACCAATTCCATGACGTTGCCCAATAACACCTAATAATAATTGCTCAGTACCTACAAAATTATGTCCCATTCGACGCGCTTCTTCTTGGGATAACATAATTACTTTAATAGCACCTTCTGTAAACTTTTCAAACATTTGTAGTTACTCCTTGTAATTTCTAATAGACTTTAAAATGTCTAATTTATTCGAAGTGGCGCAGCTTTTTGAATTCTTTTTACTCCCAAAACTAAGTATACTAATCACGTATAATTATTTAATTTCTCAATTGCTTGATTTCTATTTTACTATATATTATACTATAGTAAATGGCAATTTGCAATATTAGATTGGTGGTATGGCCAAGTGGTAAGGCAGTGGATTGCAAATCCTCTATCCCCAGTTCGAATCTGGGTGCCGCCTATTATAATTTTTCTAGATTGTTGCTTTTTTATTTCAACCAATGTATTATTTATTTACAGCAATTAGGGGATGTGGTGGAATTGGTAGACACGACGGACTTAAAATCCGTTGCCTAGTGATAGTGCGTGAGGGTTCAAGTCCCTCCGTCCCCAAGATATGAACTACTGATCGAGGTATTATTTAATATACCTTGTATCTTAATAACTTTTTTTTACTTAATCTAATTAAATTTCTGATAAAAAATATTACTTTATTTTTAACTTGGTTTATGTTTTTATTGGGTTACAATTAAATATTTTAGTAAAATTAATTACTAAAATATCTAATTATAAATTATGATAAACAAATTCGATATAAGATTCCTGGTGGTAAATCTGATTTGGCTAAAATATCAAACATATTTACACTAGAATCATAAGAGATATCTAAAACTCGTTTATGAACTCGAATTTCAAAATGTTCTCTTGCATCTTTATCAACGTGTGGAGAACGTAAAACACAATAAATTCGTTTATCTGTTGGTAGAGATACCATACTAAATTTATTTACATCATGAGTTTGAATTAATTCAATCAGTTTTTTACATGATGATGTTAATAATTCGTGATTAAAAGATTCTAATCTTACCCGAATTTTCTCATTAGTTTTTATTTCCATGAATTTCTTTAATTAGTTAACAATTTTAGAAACAACACCTGCACCAATTGTTCGGCCACCTTCACGGATTGCAAAACGCATACCTTCTTCAATCGCTACTGGGTAGATTAATGCAGCAGTCATTTTAATACGATCACCAGGCATTACCATTTCAACTACAGTACCATCATCACTTGTAAATTGTGTAATTGAACCAGTTACATCAGTTGTTCTTACGTAGAATTGTGGACGGTAACCTGTAAAGAATGGTGTGTGACGACCACCTTCTTCTTTAGTTAATACGTATACTTCTGATTCAAAATTTGTGTGTGGAGTAATTGTTCCAGGTTGTGATAAAACCATACCACGTTCAATCTCTTCACGAGTAACACCACGTAATAAGATACCACAGTTATCACCAGCAAAACCTTCATCTAATGTTTTTTGGAACATTTCGATACCAGTAATTGTTGTTGTTTGCGTTGCTCCAACACCAACAATTTCAACGGTTTCACCAACTTTAACAATACCACGTTCAATACGACCTGTTGCAACCGTACCACGACCAGTGATTGAGAATACATCTTCAATTGCCATTAAGAAAGTTTTCTCAACATCACGTTCTGGTGTTGGGATGTATTCATCTACAGCATCCATTAATGCGAAAATTTTATCAACCCATGGGTTATCGCCACGTATAAGTTCTGGATTAGCAGAAATAGCTTCAATTGCTTGTAAAGCTGAACCTGGACAGATTGGAATATCATCACCAGGGAAGTCGTAAGCTGATAATAATTCACGAACTTCTAATTCTACTAATTCTAATAATTCAGCATCATCTACTTGGTCTTCTTTATTTAAGAAAACAACGATATCAGGAACACCTACCTGTTTAGATAATAAGATGTGCTCACGTGTTTGTGGCATTGGACCATCTGCAGCAGATACTACTAAAATTGCGCCATCCATTTGTGCAGCACCCGTGATCATATTTTTTACATAATCAGCGTGACCTGGACAATCAACGTGTGCATAGTGACGACTTTCTGTTTCGTATTCTACGTGTGCTGTATTAATTGTAATACCACGTGCACGTTCTTCTGGTGCACCATCAATTTCATCATAAGCTTTAGCTACATTATTTGTATCACCTAATGATAAAGTAGCAGTAATTGCTGCTGTTAATGTTGTTTTACCGTGATCTACGTGACCAATTGTACCAATGTTAACATGCGGTTTCGTACGTTCAAATTTTTCGCGTGCCATTTTATGAATTCCTTTAAAGTTTAATTTTTATAAATTAATATAATGATAAAAGCTTTTAGCGAGAAATGATATTTATATATTAATATCTAAAATGAGCAAAAGCTTTATTTGCATCTGCCATTCTATGAGTTTCTTCTTTCTTCTTAATAGTATTACCGATATCATTAGCTGTGTCAATGATTTCACTTGCTAATTTAATTGACATACTACGCCCTACTCTTTGGTGAGCATAACTAATAATCCAACGTAATGCTAAATTTGTTGAACGGAATCCACTAACTTCAATAGGAACTTGGTACGTAGATCCACCAATTCGTCGAGCTTTAACTTCAACAACTGGACTAGCATTTCTAATAGCTCTTTCAAAAACTACTACTGGATCTTCATTAGTTTTTGCTTTAATAATCTCAAAAGCACCGTTTACGATGTTTTGAGCTAAATTTTTCTTACCTGCTTTCAAAATTCTACTAATTAATAAACTTACAAGGTAGCTATTATATGTAGAATCTGCTTCAGGAAATCGTTTTTTTGAAATATTGCGACGAGACATAATATCAGATATAGTTTTAAAAATTTGAATATAATAATGTAATTTCCTAGAATTAATCTGAAAAATTACATTACTAGATGTAAAAATAAAAATAGTTTTAATTAATTCTCTTATTTGGGTTTTTTCACACCGTATTTTGAACGGCCTTGTGTTCGATCTTTTACACCACCACTATCCAATGCACCACGAATAATATGGTATCTTACACCTGGTAAATCTTTTACACGACCACCGCGAATTAAAACAACCGAATGTTCTTGTAAATTATGTCCAATTCCCGGAATGTAAGCTGTTACTTCAAATCCTGATGTTAAACGAACACGAGCAACTTTACGAATTGCTGAATTGGGTTTTTTAGGTGTTGTTGTATATACACGTGTACAAACTCCGCGTCGTTGTGGACAGTTTACTAATGCTGGACATTTTGTTTTTTTCTTAATTTGAATTCGTCTTGAACGAACTAATTGTTGAATAGTTGGCATGTATCTTAAAAATTCCAGATAAATAATTGTTGATTAGTTTGTTGAATCTAAGCCGTATTTTTTCATAAATCGTTCAACACGACCTTCAGTATCAATAAGTGCTGTTGTTGAATTATAAAATGGATGGTTTGTTAACCAAATATCTACTTGTAATTCTTTTTTTGTTGAACCTACCGTACATAATGGTTTTCCATCACAAAGAACCGTTGCATTTGCAAACCATTCTGGATGAATTTCAGTTTTTGGCATATTTTTAAAATAAGTAATATTAACGTTTTGAATACTGTGGAGCTTTTCTTGCTTTTCGTAAACCATATTTTTTACGTTCTTTAATACGAGCATCTCGTGTTAAAAGACCAAATGGTTTTAAAATTGGACGGTGTTGAGGATCCATTTTACAAATTAATCTTGCAACTCCTAATTGAATAGCTGAAGTTTGACCTGTTAAGCCACCACCTCTAACTAGTACTATAATGTCAAATTGGTTTTCTAAATTTAATTTTTTTAATGGGTCCCAAACTTGATTTATATACGTTGTGTTATATTGTAAGTATTTATCTCCAGCAATTTTATTAATAATAAGATTACCTTCTCCAGGAACAAGAAATACACGTGCGGTTGCCCGTTTACGTTTTCCAAGACCAATTTTATCTTTTTGTAGTTTTATAGTCATAAAAATTTTTATACGTTATTAGTAAAATTCTCAATATCCTCTACGTGTACTGGGTTTTGAGCTGTATGAGGATGCTCAGGACCTTGGTAAACTTTTAATCGCTTTGATAACTGTTTTTTAGCTATCCCGTTTGGCATCATTCCATAAATACATCTTTCAATGATTCGTTGTGGAAGACCATTAACAATTCGTTTTAATGATGAACCAGGACGACCTGGGCTGAATACGCGTATACGTTCAATATGACGATCTACAGTAAGTGCTTCTGCATTTATTAAAATAACATAATCACCTGTATCAAAAGAAGGATGATAATAAGACTTGATTTTTCCAGATAATAATCCAACAATCGAAGAAGAAATTCGGCCTAATTGTTTATCTTTACAATCAATTACATACCATTTTTTTTTCGTATAGTCAGATGCTGGAATAAATGTTTCATTCATAAAATATTTATTAATTAAATAAGTAATTATTTTAAAACTATTCCGAGTTTATTTTTCAGAGTAGTAAAAACTTCATCAGCCGATTTACGGCCAAAGTTTTTAAGTTCTTGTAATTTTTCCGGAGAATATTCTAATAAATCCCCAATAGTATTTATTTGAGCTCTTTTTAAACAATTATAAGCTCTTACTGATAACTGAAGCTCTTCAATTGCAATATTGATATGTGGATTTATTGGAATTAAATTATTTGTATTTTCAATAACGTCAAGGTCTTGAGTAAATTTATTTTCCATTATTGAATTAAAGAGTTCAATAATGAATTTCGACGCTGAAGAAATAGCATCTTCCGGAGAAATACTTCCATTTGTCCAAATATCTAAGAATAACCGCTCTGTAATTGAATTTGAGTTATCATACACATTTTCAATTTTAAAATCTACTTTTTGGATCGGCATGAAAATTGCGTCAATTTGAAGAAAATCTTCAGATTTATCACAAAATGTTTGACCTGCTAATTTGTAACCAGTCCCATGTTCAAACTTAAATTCAATTTCAAGAACATTTGCTGTCGAAATTGTTGCTATATAATGATTTGGATTTACAATTTCAATATTTGAGGGTAATTGAATTGAATCCGCGGTAATAACAGCAGGTCCTTTAATTTTTAAACGTCCAAAAGATACATCAGTCGTCGAACTTTTAACAACAATTCCTTTTAAATTTAACAAAATTTCTAGGATATCTTCGCGTACTCCTGGAATTATAGAAAATTCGTCACGAACTCCAGCAATGCGAACAGCTGTAATTGTCGTTCCTCCTAAATCACTTAGCAGAACCCGGCGTAAAAGATTTCCAATTGTTATACCTTGACCTGGACGTAACGAGTTTATTAAAAACTGGCCATACATAGATCCAGATTCAATTTTCTCTGATTTCAAACATTTAATATATAAATTATTCAGAGTCATAGTTTAAACTCATTCGAGGATTCTTAGAAATATAAATTTTTAAACTCTTCGACGTTTTGGAGGTCGACAACCATTATGGGGAACAGGTGTAATATCATGAATTGAAAGAATTTCAAATCCAGCACCTTCAATTGCTCGAATCGCTGTTTCTCGACCTGATCCTTGGCCTTTAATTAAAATTTCAACATTTTTCATACCTGTACCCAGTGCATCCAATGCAGCTTTTTCAGCAGCAGTTTGAGCAGCAAATGGGGTTCCTTTTCGAGCACCTTTAAATCCTGCACTTCCAGCAGATGCCCATGAAATTGTATCACCGGCTAAATTTGTAATGGTTACAATTGTATTATTAAATGTTGATTGAATATGAACAACACCTGTAACGAAATTATTTTTATCCTTTTTAAAGGCTGTTTTGCGAATTTTCTGTGCCATATTAAATAAAATTTTAAATTATTATTTCTTACCTGTTACCGTTTTCTTACCACCACGACGTGCTCGCGCATTTGTTCGTGTACGTTGACCACGAACCGGTAAATTATTACGATGTCTTTTTCCTCTATGACAATTAATTTCATTTAATCGTTTAATGTTTAAACCATTGAAACGTCGTAAATCACCTTCTAGTTTTAAATCACTATCTTCTAAAACCTTACGTAATGCTACTGCTTCTTCTGTTGTTAAATCATTTGTTCGAGTTTCTGGACTAATCTTTGCTGACGTAATAATTTGTTTTGCAGTATTAGTACCAATTCCATGAATATAAGTTAAAGCATATGCAATTCTTTTATTCCTTGGTAAATCCACCCCTATTAATCTTACCACTTTGTTAACTCCTTAAAATTATTAACCTTGACGTTGTTTATGTTTTGGATTTTCACAAATTACCATAATTTTTCCATGTCGTTTAATTACTCGACATTTATCACACATTTTTCTTACTGAAGGGCGAACTTTCATTTTAGCTTTTACAATAATTAATTTTTTTTTTTTTTCTTAATTTAATCAAACATATCATTATAAATATTCGATAGAATAATACTTCGAATTTCTCGGGATAATTCAAGAATTACTCCAACTAAAATTAATAATGATGTTGTTCCTAATCCATTAAAACTAGAACCAGGTAATATAGTTTCGATTAAATTTGGTAACGTAGCAAGAATGGATAACATAATTGCACCCAGATACGTTACTCGTTGCATTACTTTTTTTAAATAAAAAGTTGTTTCAACCCCTGGTCTTACTCCTGGAATTGAAACAGCCATTTTTTGTAAATCATTTGATATATCTTTTGGATTTAGAACAATTGTTGAATAAAATGAGCTAAATAGCAATATTAAAACAAAATAACTAATCCAATAAATAATTTTTGATGATTGAAGAAAAGCAGGGAGTGTAAGAAATGGCAATAAACCCAGATTACTTATATAATTTGGGATAACCAAAACAGCTGTTGTTAAAATAATTGGCATAACACCTGCTTGATTAAACCGTAAAGGAATATAATTATTTTCAAGTAATGAAGATGTTGAAAATGATTCTGTTGTTTTTGTTAATTGTTTAGATGAAATTAACGGAACGACTCGAGTACCCTCTTGTAATAAAACAATTCCATAAATTGCAATAAAAAGTAAAAGACTAATAAGTATCCAAGAAACAATCGAAATATTTTCACTCGCTTTGAGAAATAAATTTTTTCCAAAATTAGGTAAATTTGAAACAATGTTCGTATAAATCAATAACGAAGCTCCATTACCAAGACCATATTCAGTTACAATTTCACTTAACCATAAAACGATCATCGCACCAGTTGTTAACCAGATGATAATTTGACCGGCTAAGTAAATATCCCAGTCAAATAAAGCTCTTTTTAAATAAAAAGCAATACTAAAACTTTGAATCAATGCCCAACCTAAAGTAATTAACCGTGTTAATTTATTTATAGTTCTCCGTCCTTCTGCGCCACCTTCTTTTTGTAATTTTGAAAGACTAGGGAAGACACTAAGTAATAATTGTATCAAAATTGATGCATTAATATACGGAAATATATTTAGAGTAAAGATTCCAATTACAAAAGTGTCGTTTCCTGCAAACGTACTTACTAAACTTTTTGTCATTGAATGACGTTCAAGATAAAAAGCCAAATGATTATGATTTATTCCTGGGACTGGTAAGAAAGTACCAATTCGAATAAAGATTAATATTCCTAAACTTAATAAAAGACGGTTTAAAAGAATATTTTTATCATTAGTTTGTTTAATCATACTTTAATATTTAAGTATTAAATAGCTAATCTTAATTTAAATTAAGGTCACGTTTTTTTGATACTTGTGATTTTGTTGTTAAATTTCCTAACGCACAAATAGAAGCACGAGCATTATTTAATAAATTATCTGATCCTAATTGTTTTGCAATAACATTTTTAATTCCAGCAACTTCTAGAACAGTTCTAACTGCACCACCTGCAATTACACCAGAACCTTCAATTGATGGACGCATAATAATTTTACATGCTCCAAAATCACCAGTAACTCGATGTGGGATACTTAATGATTTTGTAATTGGAATTTTAATTAAATGTTTACGACCATCTGTTTTTGCCTTTTTAAAAGCATTAACAACATCATCAGCTTTGGCTACACCAACACCAACTTGACCATTTTCATCACCAATAACTACAATTGCACGAAAACTTAATTTTTTACCACCTTTCGTTACTTTAGAGACACGGCTTATTTTGATTAATCGCTCAACCAATTTTGGCTCATTTCGATTATCATTTCGTCGTGAATTTTTTTTAAACTTATTAACTTGTTTTAAATCGGTACTCATAAAATATAGTTTTAATTTTCAGATTGGTTATTAAAATTGAAGACCACCTGCTCGGGCACCGTCAGCTAATGCTTTAATCCGTCCGTGGTAAAGATACGGTCCTCGATCAAATACAATTTTAGTAATATTCTTTTTTAAACTAAGTGCAGCTAACTTTTGACCCATTAATCTTGAAGCTTCACATGTTCGTCCGTTTTTACTGTCAAGTTGAATATCACGATCTAACGTCGAACAAGAAATAAGCGTTTTTGAAGTTGTATCATCAATGATTTGCGCATAAATATTCTCGTTTGAACGATAAACAGATAAACGTGGACGTTCTTGTGTTCCTTTAACTAAACCTCGTAAACTTTCACGTTTTAAACGCTTAAATTTTTGAGGTTTTAATTTTTTATTTTTATTTTTAAGTTTTAATAAAACTCGTTTTGATAATTTCATAAGTTGCTTTATTGTTAGGGTTAATTGTTTTAAAGTATGTTTAAGATAAAAACGTTTATTTTTTACCGGATTTACCTGCTTTACGTTTTACAATTTCTCCTTCATAAAGAATACCTTTACCTTTATAAGGTTCTGGTACACGCCATGCACGAATTCTCGCCGCAAACAAACCTAATTGTTCTTTATTGCAAGCTTTAATATTAATAGCGGTATTTTTTTTCACTTCTATAGAAATCCCTTCAGGAATTTCCATTTCAACAGGATGACTATATCCTAAATTTAAAACAATCGATTTACCTTGAACAGTTGCTCGATATCCAACCCCTTTTAAGGTTAAATTTACTTGGAACTGCTCTGATACACCAATAATCATATTGTTTACTAATGTACGGTATAAACCATGTAAAGAGCGGGTTTGACGTGTTTGACTTTGTACACCTACAATTAAAGTACTATCAGTGTGTTCAATAGTTAATAATTCAGGAAGTTGGTTCTCTAATGTTCCAAATTTTCCTTTTACTGTAACATCTAAACCGTTACAAGTAACATCAACACCTGATGGTATTTTAATTGGTAATTTTCCGATACGTGACATATTTTTTAATTACTCCAATTACCAAATATAACATAAAACTTCACCACCAATGCCAAGCTCTTTAGCTTTGAAATTTGTCATAACACCTTTCGATGTTGACATAATAGCAACGCCTAAATCATCTAAAACTTTTGGTAGTTCTTTTGAATTTGCATAAACTCTTAAACCTGGTTTACTTATACGTTCAAGTTTACAAATAACAGGTTCACGTAATCTTCCTTTATATTTTAAAGAAATTAATAAGTATGCATAAGAATCTTCATTGTAAATTTCAAAATTTTCAATGAAACCTTCTTCTTTTAAAATGCTTGCAATTTCCTTTGACATCTTTGTACTTGGTACTTGTACAATTTGGTGTTTAACCATATTTGCATTTCTAATACGCGTCAGCATATCTGAAATTGTATCTGTTACCACAGTTCTCTCCTTATTTTTTGACGGTTTATTTTATTCTTGAGACCAGCGTTTACGACGTAAATGTTTTTTCTTATCCCAAGATTGATTAACTTCGGCTAATGAAGCATATTTCTCGTAATACCCACAATCGTTTAATGGGAATCTTAAGAATTTTAAAAGAATCATTCCGTTTAATACTTTGTCAATCGTGCGTGAGCGGTTTTTAGGATTTGAAGCGGAAAACACTAAAGTAATACTAAAACCTTGTACTTGATCAACATCTTCATAATTAATTTCCGGAAAAATTAATTGTTCTTTTAATCCTAATGTATAATTTCCAGCTTTATCAAAACTTCGAACAGATAAACCGCGGAAATCACGAATTTGAGCAAAAGTAAAGAAGATAAGTTTGGTTAAAAATGCGTACATTTTTTCACCACGTAAAGTTACCGTTAAACCTAATTCTAAATCTTCACGAATTTTAAATCCCGCAATAGCTTTTTTAGATTTTGTAATTAAAGGCTTTTGACCTGTAATTGAGGTAAATTCTTTAATACTTTTTTTCAAAATATTCGTGTTTTGAGCCGCTAACCCTAAGCCACGGTTGATTTGAATTTTTTCTAATTTTGGAATTGTATGAACATTTCTAAAAAGTTCGGGATCATTTTTTTTTAAAACACCCCGTATTCCTTCATTATATTCTTTTTTAATATCTGTAAGTAAGCTATGAATTTCAGCGACTTCTTCTAATGAATTGGGATTACGCATATTTTTAAGACTCTGTTACATTTAATTTTACATTTGAATGATGAATAGGCGCTTCAATTTGTTTGATTTCACCAACTTCATTATCTGTATTAGGCTTAATATGTTTAAATTTATAATTAATTCCTTTAACAAGAATTTTTCCCGTGTTACGGTAAATTTTAGTTACTTCGCCTGTTTTATTTTTATCAAACCCTGAAATTACTTTTACAGTATCACCGAGTTTAATATGTATTTTTTGTCGTTTTACCATTTATAAAACCTCCGGTGCTAATGAAACAATTTTAGAGAAATTTTTATCACGGATTTCACGAGCAACAGGTCCGAAAACTCGTGTTCCACGAGGGTTATTATCTAAATTAACAATAACTGCTGCATTATCATCAAAACGAATATACATTCCATCTTGACGACGAATAGATTTAGAAGTTCGTACGACAATGGCTCTCACAATATCCGATCTTTTAATAGGCATGTTTGGAAGAGCTTCTTTAACGACACCAATAATTGTGTCACCAATTTTTGCATATTTTCGATTTCCACCTAAAACTCGAATACACATAATTTTTCGAGCACCGGTATTATCGGCTACTGTTAACATAGTTTGTGGATAGATCATAAAAATTTAATTTTAATTAATTAAAGATGATTTTGAAAGAATCTTGGTCAATGTCCAACGTTTTCTTTTACTTAATGGTCGAGTTTCTTGAACTAAAACTTCGTCCCCAATATTACATTGCTCCATTTCATCATGTGCTAAATACTTTTTTGTTTTTACCAATGTTTTTGAATAAAGTGGATGTGGGTATCTACTTTCCACTTTTACAACAACGGTTTTGTCCATTTTATTACTAACAACAATCCCAACTTTTTCTTTTACCGGCATTAAAACTCCTTATATATTTATTTAGCTTTATTTAAAAATTGCCAGTTAAATAGTTTTGTTTTTGAATTAAATTAGCTACAGCATTATTGTCTGATTGTTCTAATGCTTCTAGTCGTAAAGTTAAAACTGTTTTTAACTGAGCAAGTCGACGTTTAGAAAACTTAATTTCACTTGATTTAAAAGGTTGTCGAGTTGCTTTCTTGAATTTTAAATTAAATAATTCTTTTTCAGTTTTAATAATTGCCTCAGAAATTTCAGTATTTGAAAGTCCTTTAATATCATTAAATTGAGGTAAACTCATAGGTTATTCAATATTTGTTCTAATAATAAATTTTGTTTTTATTGGTAGCTTATAGGCAGCTAAATTAAATGCACCTCGAGCAACGTCTTCGGGAACTGATGCAATTTCAAATAAAATTGTACCTGGTTTAACAGTAGCTACCCAATAGTCTACGGTACCCTTACCTGAACCCATTCGTGATTCAGCAGCTCGTGCAGTAACTGATTTATCTGGAAAAATACGAATCCATAATGAGGCACCACGTTTTGTATAACGAGTAATCGTACGACGAGCCGCCTCAATTTGACGTGATGTAATCCATGTAGGTTCTAAAGCTTGTAATCCGTATTCACCGAATGAAATTTCATTTCCACGTGTTGCTTTTCCACGCATACGACCACGGTGAAATTTTCTATATTTTGTTCTTTTTGGACTTAACATAATAAATTAAATTTATAAAAGATATATTTTGTGTCTATTTTGCTAAAATTTCATTTTTAAATAACCAAACTTTAACGCCTAATACGCCATAAATCGTATTCGCTTCTTTGGCACAATAATCAATGTCAGCTCGTAGAGTTTGTAAAGGTACACGTCCTTCTCGAATCCATTCACTTCGTGCAATTTCTGCACCATTTAATCGCCCAGAAACTTGAATTTTAATGCCACTAACATTATCTTCATGTGCTGCTTGAAGAGCTTCACGAATTGCTCGTCTAAAAGCAACCCGATCTTCTAATTGTTTAACAACTAAATCACCAATTAATGACGCATTTAAATTAACTTTTTCAACTTCAACGATGTTAATGGTAATTTGGCGATCACCTGGTAAAAGTTTTTTAATATTTTTTAATAAATTTTCAATACCTAAACCACTTTCACCAACTAATGCTCCAGGACGACCCGTTTCAATATTTAATTGAATTTGATCCCCTAATCCATTACGGTTAATTTTAATATCTGAAATACTAGCCGCTTTTGCTAATTTATTAAGATATGTTCTGATTTGATCATCTTCTTGTAGTAGATTAGCATATTGATTATAATTGGCATACCAAGCAGATCTATGTTCTTGTGTAATCCCTAATCGGAATCCTAATGGATGTGTTTTTTGTCCCACCTAAATAATCCTTTTAAGTTAAATAGAGTTTATAAAATCAATTAACTTGATTCTTTTACAACGATTGTAATATGACACGTTGGTTTTAAAATTTTAAATGCACGACCTTGTGCCCGTGGTCGAATACGCTTTAATTTTGGTCCTTCGTTAGCATAAACTTCATCAATAATTAATTTCTTTTTGTCTAAATCATAATTATTTTTTGCATTTGCTGCTACTGAATGAACAATTTGCCAAACAGGGCCACCAGCATCATATGGTAAGAATTCTAATATCATTAAGGCTTCTTGATATGAACGTCCACGAATTTGATCTAAAACTCGTCGTACTTTATGCGGCGACATCCTAATATATTTTGCTACAGCTTTTACTGATTGAACATTAGACATAATCGATTTTTTTTTACTTTTCTTTTTGCTTATATTTTAACTTTCTGAAGATTGTCGGAATCTGTTTCAATCTAAACTGAAAATAAAACTTAACCATAAAAACATAAATTTCTGTGTTCTTATGTGTTTAGTAAACCTAGTCTTATTTTAAAATTTGTTTTACCAAATTGTTTCAAGTTTTTTAGGTACTACTTTAACTTGATAAGCTAATTTAATAGTTATAGTATTTGAAAGTTTAAATAATTCCGATTGTTCATTAACAAACCTATTAAATTTTGATATTTCATTTATGGTAATATCATAGATATAAATATCAAAAAAATTCACATACAAATTATTTTGAAGAAAAATAACGCTTGAATTTAATATTTGTAAAAGGTAATCACGTTCGTTTGGATTTGATTTTAAAAGATATAAAAGATCATCAATTACATAATAATAAAGTTTAAATTTAAAACTTTGTAAAATTGTTTTTGCAAGCGGTGATAATTTACTATCACATTTCACATTAAAGGTTTTAATATGAAAATTCGGATCTACAATCTTTTGTACCATAGAAAAGTTTCCTTAACGTTGTATTTTTCTATCGGTTTTAATATGTGTTTTAAATGTTCGTGTAGAAACAAATTCTCCTAATTTATGACCAACAAATTGATCAGAAATAAAAATTGGAACATGCTGTCTACCATTGTAAACGGCAATTGTATGTCCTATCATACTTGGTAAAATCGTTGAACTACGAGACCAAGTAGTAATTGTATCTTTTTTTCCTTCAGCATTCATTTTATCAATTTTCTTTAATAAATGATATGCTATAAAAGGTCCTTTCTTTAATGATCTTGGCATTTTAAGAATATTTTTATTAATTTATATTTTATTAAAATTTCAATTATCTCCGACGACGAAGAATATAAGCATTACTTGCTTTTTTCTTTTTTCGTGTCTTCATTCCTAAAGCTGGTTTACCCCAAGGTGTTAATGGACGACTACGACCAATAGGTGCACGACCTTCACCACCACCATGTGGGTGATCACAAGGGTTCATTACAGAACCACGTACAGTTGGACGTTTTCCAAGCCATCGAGTACGGCCAGCTTTACCACTTCGAACTAAAAAGGCTTCATTATTACTAACTTCACCAATAGTTGCAAAACATTCTTTACGAATTAATCGAACTTCTTTTGATGGTAATCTTAATGTTATGTAATCACCTTCTTTCGCTAAAATTTTTGCTGATGTTCCTGCTGATCGAACAATTTGACCACCTTTTCTAGGAATTAATTCAATATTATGAATAGAAGTACCTAATGGAATTTCGTCTAAGGGTAAACTATTACCAATATTTAAAGATGATCCTGAACCAGAAATAATTTTATCGCCCACATTTACATTATTTGGATGTAAAATATAACGTTTTTCACCATCTGTGTAATGAACTAATGCGATACGCGCATTACGGTTTGGATCATACTCAATTGAGGCAACTGTTGCTTCAATTTCGTGTTTATTACGATGAAAATCAATTAGACGATATCTTTTCTTATGACCACCACCACGGTGACGAATTGTAATGACACCTCTATTATTTCGCCCTTTTTTCCGGTGATTTTTGCGAATTAAACTTTTTTCCGGCTTACTTGTTGTAATTTCTGAAAACGTTAATAATGCTCGGTTACGTGTACCTGGTGTGTATGATTTATAAAGACGAATGCTCATAAACTTGATTAATTTCGATTATATAACTGTTAATTTTCTGCAAATAAGTTTATTGTATCGCCATCTGCTAAAGTAACAATTGCTTTCTTATATTGCGATTTCCAACCAAGATATTTACCTACACGTTTTTTCTTTCTTGGAAGTTGACAAGTATTAACTTTTGTCACTTTTACATCGAATAAATATTCAATTGCTGCTTTAATTGTAATTTTATCAGATGATGGATTTACAACGAAACTATATTGATTATTTTCTAAAAGTCTTGTAGCTTTGTCAGTAATAATTGGATATTTTATAATATCATTACTGCTAAGATTAAAATATGAAGAATCAACCACAATAAGTCTCCTTTATCTCATTTACTGCTAGTGGTGTTAATAAAATCTGTTTAGCTTTTAAAATACTAAGCGTATTTAAATTTGAAGCAGAAATTAATTCCACATTTTTCATGTTTCGGATTGATAATTTTAATGCTGGTGTTTTTTTAGCAACAATAACTAAAACTTTTTGATCTACATCAACTCCACACTTTTTACACATAGTAAAAAATGTTTTTGTTTTTGCTGAATCAATAGCATTTTCTAAATTTTCAATTACTGAAATATTATTCCGCTTATTATATAATAAAGTTTGTAACGCTAATTTGCGTTCTTTTTTATTTAATTTTAAAACGGTTTTCTTTGGTTTTGGACCAAAAATAACACCACCACCTTTCCATAATGGTGATCGGTTTGAACCTGCACGTGCACGACCTGTACCTTTTTGTTGCCACGGTTTTGCACCACCACCACGAACTTCACTTCGCGTTTTAGTTGAAACGGTTCCTTGTTTTTGAGAAATTTGGTGTCTTAAAATATCTTTGTGAATTAAATAGTTCCCAGATTTTTCAAGGACATTCAATTCTAATTTGTGTTCGTCATTTAAGACTTGTCCATTTACATCTAAAGAATTATATTTAATAAATTTTTGAACAGTCATACGTTATTTTATCTATAATCGTTTTTTGCAAATAAAAATTTAATTATTCTGATGCAGCAATACTTAGTAAGTTCCCAGGTTTTCCTGGTACAGAACCTTTAACTACTAAAATATTTTCATCACTATTAACTTGAATAATTTTTAATTTTTTAATGTGTGTAATTTTATTTCCTAATTGTCCTGCCATTTTTTTACCTGGTAAAACACGGCCGGGATCTGTACCCATACCAATTGAACCTGGTAATCTATGGTTTTTTGAACCATGTGTCATTGGACCTCTTGTAAAGTTATGACGTTTTTGAAGACCAGAGAATCCTTTACCAGTACTTTTACCTGTAATATTAATAAGCTGACCACTAGAAAACGATTCAACGTTCAAAATTTGTCCAACTGTAAATTCTTCAGGGTTTTCAATACGAAATTCTTTTAAATATTTTAAAGGTTGAATATTTGATTTTTGTAAATGACCTAACTCAGGTTGAGTCAAATATTTACTTGGAACTGCTCCATAGCCGACTTGAATTGCATTATAACCATCAGTTAAAACTGTTTTAATTTGTGTAATAACACATGGACCAATTTTTAAAATTGTTACGGGAATAATATTACCCGATTCATCAAAAATTTGAGTCATGCCAATTTTATTACCTAATAAGCCTAAAGCCACAATTTTTCTCCAAAAAATAGATTATATATATTAACATTTTTATAAAAACAAAAATAATTAATTTTAAATTAATTAAAAAATAAATAAAACAATTGAAATTGTTAAATTACTTATAATAATTTAAAAAATTTTAGCTTATTTGTCTATATAAGATAAATAAACACTTTTATTAAAAATTTTACGGATCTAACTCTTTCTTTTTTTTGTAAATATTTACTATAAATAAAACTATAGAAACTTAATATATTTAAAAAATTATGTCAAAAGTTGTTGGGATTGATTTAGGTACAACAAATTCTGTAGTAGCTGCAATTGAAGGTGGTCAACCAAGTGTTATTCCAAATGCTGAAGGTTTACGAACAACACCTTCTATTGTTGCCTATACAAAAAAACAAGAATTACTAGTAGGACAAATCGCTAAACGACAAGCAGTTATTAACCCAGAAAATACATTTTACTCTGTAAAACGTTTTATTGGTTCAAAAGAGAATGAAATTTCTGAGGGTGCAAAACAATTGCCTTATAAAGTGTCTAAAGATTCTAATGGTAATATTAAAATTAAATGTTCATCGTTAGATAAAGATTTTAGTCCAGAAGAAATATCTGCACAAGTATTACGAAAATTAATTAATGATGCAAGTACTTACCTTGGTCAAGATGTGACTCAAGCTGTTATTACAGTACCTGCTTATTTTAATGATTCGCAACGTCAAGCAACCATGGATGCAGGTAAAATTGCAGGGATTGAAGTATTACGAATTATTAATGAGCCAACGGCTGCTTCATTAGCTTATGGTTTAGATAAAAAACAAAATGAAACAATTTTAGTGTTTGATTTAGGGGGCGGTACGTTTGATGTATCAATTTTAGAAGTTGGTGATGGTATTTTTGAAGTTCTATCTACTGCTGGTGATACAAATTTAGGTGGAGATGATTTTGATAAGGTTTTAGTTGATTGGCTAATGGCTGATTTTAAAGAAAAAGAAGGGATTAATTTAGCAGATGATATCCAAGCTTTACAACGTTTAACAGAAGCAGCTGAAAAAGCAAAAATGGAACTATCAACTGTAGAAAAAACAACAATTCACTTACCATTTATTACTGCTGATAAAACGGGTCCAAAACATATTGAAACAGATTTAACAAGAGAAAAATTTGAATCATTATGCCAAGATTTAATTCAACGTTGTAAAATTCCAGTAGAAAAATCATTAGCAGATGCTCGACTTGAAAAATCAGAGATTAATGAAGTGGTATTAGTTGGTGGCTCTACTCGAATTCCTGCAATTCAAAATCTAGTAGAATCGTTAACAGGTAAAAAACCAAATCAATCGGTAAACCCAGATGAAGTAGTTGCTATTGGTGCTGCGATCCAAGCAGGTATCCTTGCTGGTGAAATTAAAGATATTTTATTATTAGATGTTACTCCATTATCTTTAGGTGTTGAAACTTTAGGTGGTGTTATGACAAAAATTATTGCACGAAATACCACTATTCCTGTCAAAAAATCTGAAATGTTTTCAACCGCAGTTGATAACCAAACAAATGTAGAAATTCATGTTTTACAAGGTGAACGTGAGTTAGTTAGTGGAAATAAAAGTTTAGGAAATTTCCGTTTAGATGGTATTCCAAAAGCAGATCGCGGTGTTCCACAAATTGAAGTTACTTTTGATATTGATGTAGATGGTTTACTTTCAGTTAAAGCTAAAGAAGTAGAAACTGGAATTGAACAATCTGTAACAATTCAAGGTGCATCAAATTTAGAAGAAAATGAAATTGATGGTATGCTAGCAGATGCAGAAAAATATGCAACAGCAGATCAAGAAAAACGACAAAATATTGAAATTAAAAATCAAGCAGAAACTTTATGCTTTGAAGCAGAAAAAGAATTAGAATTATTAAAAGATAAAATTTCTGATGAACAACAAGCTAGTACTAAACAATTAATTACGAATATTCGTCAAGATATTGAATCAGAAAATTTTGAGTCTTTAAAATCTGTTTTAGAAGAATTAAAATTAGCAATGAAAAACATGGCTGATGCAACTCAATCAGAAGATGATTCGATGGGTGATTTAAATGATTTATAATTTGTAAAAAAGTAAAAAGTTTAAACGAATAATTTATTCGTTTAAACTTTTTCCTCATCAACAATAATACACTCAGTTGTTAAAATCATACTAGCAATAGATGTTGCATTTTGTAATGCAGAACGTGTTACTTTTGCCGGGTCTACAACTCCCTCTTCATACATATTCCCAAATCTATTTTCTGCTGCATTATAACCTACTTCAAACTCTTGTTGTTGAACTTGTTCAATAATAACAGCTCCATTTATCCCAGCATTTTCAGCAATTCGACGTAATGGTGCAACAATAGCACGCGCAAGAATCATTGCACCAACTAATTCATCTTCTTGTAAATTATTTTTAGCCCATGTTAATAGGTTATCTGATAAATGCGTTAGAGTAGCCCCACCCCCTGGAACAATTCCTTCTTCAACCGCAGCTCGTGTTGCATTAATCGCATCTTCTAATCTTAACTTTTTATCTTTCATTTCAGTTTCTGTAACAGCACCAACACGAATTACCGCGATACCACCAGACAATTTAGCAATTCGATCTTGTAATTTTTCTTTTTCATAACCTGTGTCAGCAACATTCACTTGTTTACGTAATTGTTCACAACGTGCTTTAACAGCATCAAGTTCTTCTCCATCACCAACAATTGTTGTATTATCTTTTGTTACAATTACTCGACGAGCTTGGCCCAATAAACGTACTTGGATATTTTCTAAACTTAATCCTGCATCTTGGGTAATTACGGTACCACCGGTTAAGACAGCAATATCTTGTAACATTAATTTTCTTAACTCACCAAAACCAGGCGCACGCACGGCTACAGCATTTACAATTCCTCGTAATTTATTTAAAATTAGAGTTGCTAATGCTTCTTTTTCAACATCTTCAGCAATAATTAATAAAGGACGTTTTGTTTTTGTAATTTGTTCAAGAATGGGTAATAAATCTTGTTGAACTAAAGTAATTTTTTTATCTGTTAATAAAATATAGGGGTTATCATAAGATACTTCCATTTTATCAGTATTAGTAATGAAGTAAGGAGAAATAAAACCTTTTTCAAATTTCATCCCTTCAGTAATTTCTAATTCTGTAGTAATTCCTTTACCTTCTTCTAATGAAATCACACCTTCTTTTCCAACTTTTGATAATGCATCAGCAATTAACGAACCAATAACCTTATCATTTCCGGCTGATATTGATGCAACTTGTTCAATAGATTGAATATCTTCAACAGGTTGAGCAAATTCATTTATTTGGGTAACTAAATATTGCGTAGCTTTTTCCATCCCTAATTTAATTGAAATTGGGTTAGCACCTGCAGCAACATTTTTTAAACCTTCTTTAACCATTGCATAAGCTAAAACTGTTGCTGTAGTTGTTCCATCACCTGCTACATCATTTGTTTTGGCTGCTGCTTGTCGAATTAATGAAACACCCGTGTTTTCAATATGATCTTCTAGTTTAATTTCTTTTGCAATTGTTACTCCATCATTTACAATTTGTGGAGAACCATAAGCTTTTTCTAAAACTACATTTCGACCTTTAGGACCTAAAGTTACTGAAACGGCTTCAACCATAATTTCCATACCACGTTCTAATGCACGACGTGCATTATCTTGATATAATATTTTTTTTGACATAAGTAAATTTTAGTTATTTGATCAGTTTTTACAAAAAATCTTCGAAGTCTGAGTTTAAAGGAAATTAGAGATTGTTTGCAAGTGAATTTATTAATTTTTTATAAAAGCTTTACTAAAAATAATATTTAATTGTATTATATAGTTATATAACACAGTTTGGGCTTGTAGCTCAGTGGACTAGAGCACGTGGCTACGAACTACGGTGTCAGGGGTTCGAATCCCTTCTTGCCCAATAAATAAAAGTTAGACTGTGTTATAATTTTGGGGTGTCGCCAAGTGGTAAGGCTGTGGACTTTGACTCCGCCATTCGTAGGTTCGAATCCTGCCACCCCAGATTTGCTATTTTTTCAACCATTTTAAACTAGAGAATTTACATTCTCCTAAATATTAGATAAACTAGAATTATTACATAATTTTATTATTAAAAGTATGGAAGCTAAGATTCAGTTTATAAAAGGATTAAATGAAACTGTATTACCAGATATACGGCTAACGCGATCGCGTGATGGAAGTACAGGAACAGCAACTTTTCGTTTTAAAAATCCTAATATTTTAGATAAAAGTACTGCAAAAGAAGGGGAAATTACTGGAATGTATTTAATTGATGAAGAAGGTATTTTGGAAACTCGTGATGTTAATGCAAGATTTGTCAATGGAAAACCTGAAGCTATCGAATCAATTTATATAATGAAAAGTCCTGAAGCCTGGGATCGTTTTATGAGATTTATGGAGCGTTATGGACAAAGTAATGGACTTGTATTTACGAAAGCAAATTAATTATAAAAATTCTATTCTAACCTAAAAAATGTATACATCATTAGATTGGCTTAATGAACTAGTTAGCGTAAAAAGTATTCCATTAGAAGACTTAATAGATAAACTTACTCTTGGTGGGTTTGAGGTAGAAGAAACGTTAAAAATTGATGTTAATAAACAAACCCGAACGGTTTTAGATATCTCAGCTACAGCAAATCGGGCTGATAGTCTTTCAATTAAAGGAATTGCAAAAGAGATTACTGCGTTAATCGATAAACCAATTCGTTCTACAACTTACATAAATCAACATTTCGAATATAAAAGAAAAATTACAGATGTAATTAATAGAGCAGAATCAGCAGCAGAATATTCAACTTTTGTAGCTGTAACAGTTGAAAATTTAGAAGATTTTACTGTACCAAAATGGTTAACTGAAAAATTAGTTTGTTCAAAAGTAGAACCTTTAAATAATTTATTAGATTTTCAAAATTATATTTTATTAGAAACTGGATATCCTTTTGAATTTTATGATCTAGAAAAAATTCAAACCGCAGTACAAACATCTGAATTTGACTTGGCTTTAAAAACTGTAAAAACGCCTAAGACATTTATCGGAAGTAATAATGCCACGTATGAGTTAACCTCAGATATTTTAGTTGTTGAAGCAAATGGTTATCCAATTAGTATTGGAGGAATTATGCCCAATCAACAAGTTTCATATACTTCAGATACAAAATCATTATTAATTGAGGGATCAATTTTTAGTTCAAAAAAAATTCGTCAACAGTCAAGAGCTCTTGGAGTAAGAACAGATCGTTCAGCAAGATATGAAAAAGGGTTAAATAATAGCTACTTTATTGAAGCATTAATTCGATTAATTACATTATTAAAAATTACAAATCCAAAATTAATTTGTAAAGTTCATACAACCTCTGAAGTAGAACAAATAAATAGCGTTAATTTATCATTAAATTATGCAAATATTATTGAAATTTTGGGACCTGTTCGAGATCAAGTAACTGGTGAGTCGGTAAATATCTTACCAAGTCAAATAACGGAGTATTTACGACGTTTAGATTTTAAATTTGTATTTAATACCGAAAAACAAATCTGGTCTGTTACAATACCAAAAGCTCGTATTGATGATCTTGAACGTGAGATTGACTTAATTGAAGAAATTGGTCGGTTACATGGATTTAATAATTTTATTACAAATTTACCAACAGTTTCTAATATTGGTAAAGAAGATTTTAGTTATCAAATCCGTAAAAAATTAACAAATTGTTTTATTAATGAAGGATTAAATGAATTAGTTCAATATTCATTGGTAAATGAAAAAAACTCAAGTGCAATTTCTTTAATTAATCCATTAATTACAGACTGCTCCACTTTACGCACAAGTTTATTACCAAATTTAGTTAAAATTGTAAGTGATAATCTAAAACAAGGTAATAATATATTAGAAGGGTTTGAATATGGACATGTTTTTGAAGGTAATCTAAAAACAACTTATAATGAAAAAGAAGTTGTTGCGGGTGTATTTGGTGGAATGAAAAAGAAAGATAATTGGGATCAGCCTGGTAAACCATTATCTTGGTTTGAAGGTAAAGGGCGCATTTCTGAATTATTTAACAAGTTGAATTTTACAGTTTCTTGGAAAGCGTCGACACTAGATAAATACCAAACATTATTACATCCATATCGAACAGCTGAACTAATATTACCAAATGATAAATGTTTAGGTGTTTTTGGACAAATTCATCCAATTTTAGCAAAAAAATATAATGTTCCTGCTGATATATTTCTTTTTGAATTTAATTTAGATTTTATTAAAACTGAATTCCAAGATAGAAAGTTAGCATTATATCAACCATATTCTACTTATCCTAAGATTACTAAAGATTTATCATTTGTCGTTGATCAGACGGTATCTTTTAATGAAATTGAGAATACTCTATTACAAAACGGAAGTGAATATTTAACTAAAATTGAATTATTAGATGAGTATCGTGGTGATTCAATTCCAGAACATCAGACTAGTTTATGTATTCAATTAACATTTCAATCTTCTCAAAAAACTTTAGTTACTAAAGAAATTGACGAAATTTTAAAACATTTCCAAATGGTATTAGAAACTGAGTATAATGTTGATATTCGAATTTAATTAAGATAATTCTATAAATTCTTTATAGAATTATCCACCTCCAACAATTGTAATGATTTCAATTCTATCATTCTGCTTAATTTTAATTTCTTTCCATTTATTTTTATTGCAAATAAATTGATTGTATTCCACAACAAAAATTAAAGAATTATAATTAAAGTAATTCAGTAAAGCTTCTAATGTTATTGATTTTTTGGTATAATATTCATTACCATTAAAAAAAAAAGTAGTTTGATTAAACATAATTATAGTTAAATATAATTTTAAAAAACTCTAGACGAACATCACTATAACCTGATAAAGTATATTTGTAAATGATAGGCGGGTGTGGCCAAGTGGTTAAGGCAGTGGGTTGTGATCCCGCTATTCGCCGGTTCAAGTCCGGTCACTCGCCCAAATCATCATTAATTTCAAGGAATATTAAGAAAAATTAGTTAAAATAAAATATTAAATTTTATGTCACGATACCGTGGACCTAAATTACGAATTACAAGACGTTTGGGAACTTTACCTGGATTAACACAAAAACAATCTAAGAAAAAAGATCGTCCAGGGCAACATGGGAAAGGTTCCGAAGGTAAGAAAAAAACAACAGAATATGGTATACGATTAGAAGAAAAACAAAAGTTAAAATTTAACTATGGTTTAACTGAAAGTCAATTATTCCGCTATATTAAAGAAGCACGTCGACGTAATGGTGTAACAGGTTTAATTCTATTACAATTATTAGAAATGCGCTTAGATAGTATCTGTTTTAGTCTTGGTTTTGCATCAACGATGGGTGGTGCTCGTCAATTAGTGAACCATGGTCATATTACAGTAAATGGAAAAGCAGTTAGTATTGCAAGTTTCCAATGTCGAATTAATGATGTAATTAGTGTTCGTACAAAAGCATCATCAAAAAATTTAATTGAAACAAATCTTAAAACAATTCGGTTTGCTGAACGACCAAATCATATTAAATTTGATAGTACAAAAGTAGAAGGTACTGTTACAAATTACTGTGATCGAAACGACTTATTATTAGAACTTGATGAATTACTAGTTATTGAGTACTACTCAAGACGTTAATTAAGATCTATTTTGGTTTCTTATTGTCTGAATTTTATTCAGATATAAAATTAATAACTTAAATTTACAAATATCTATGTTAAAATTACGATTAACACGAACTGGTCGAAAAAAACAACCAACATATCGACTAGTTGTTATAGAACACTCAACTCGTCGAGATGGTCGACCTGTTGACTTAGTAGGCTATTACAATCCTTCAACTAAAGAGTCAAACTTCAAAGTTGAAAAGATTCAACAATGGTTAAAAAATGGTGTTCAACCAAGTGATACTGTTGCTAGTCTATTACGAAAAGCACAAATTATTGAATAATAATCTATAGGTTAAAACTCTTATTAAAAAGAGTTTTAACCTATAGATTATTATTCAATAATTAAACAAAAAATAGACGTAAAAAAACCGTCAGTGTTACTATAATAAATATTAGAAAAACTATTAACTTTAATTATTTTGTAATACGTATGTCTCATTTTACAACAATGAAAACGAGTTTCCAAAATCTTGCGTATTTGGAAAAGGCTTTAAATAAATTAGAAATTCGCCATCACCAACAAAATTTAAAAGATCAAGCAATAGGATCTAATTTAATTATTAGTCAATCTAATGGTTATGATATTGAATTTGCTTGGAATGGGCAAGAGTATGAGTTAGTTGTTGATATGAGTTTTTGGGAACAATCATGTCCGGTTGAAAGCTTTATTGATAAAGTTGCTCAACAATATGCTGGTGAAGTAATTGTAGGTGAAAGTCAAAAACTAGGCTTCCAACCGATTAAATATCAACAAAATGAAGATGGGTCAAATACTGTTGTATTAGAACGTTGGAATGAAAAAGCATAATAGAAATATTCACTATTAATTAAATTAAAAGATTATTTACCTAATAATAACTAATATATTATTGTTAGGTCAGTATTTCTTAAATTTTAGCTAAAATTTTATTTTTTATTTAAACAAGGAAAAATCAAATATTTTTCAATTTTTCCCTGTAATCTATTAAGATCAAGTTTCTTAACGTGATAAACGTTGAACTTGTTGAATAGCTAATGTAACGATATTTAGTAACGCCCAAGTTGCTGCTACTAATAAAGGAAGAGCAATTATAAGTAAACGAGTATCCATAGCCGAAAATCCTCTATAAATATTAAAAATTTGAATACAGAAAATGATATTAATAACTAATATTATAATCCACATTATAGTTCATATTATATAATAATATTGGAAATATTTGTTATCTATCTCTTTCTATCTTGTTGAGTTTATGACTAAATTTTAGTAAAAAGTGATTATAACAAAAAGTTCTTGGTACGGAAAAAAGTAGCTAGATTCTTAATTTAATTAAAACTTTGGCATTGAGCTATTTTCCCAGGAGGTCCCCCCCCAAGTATCTTCGCCGATTTATAACGTTTCACAGCTGAGTTCGAGATGGATCAGCGTGGTTCCGTTCAGTACACTAGAAACACCAAAGCAAAAATCTTTAAAGTAATTAAACTTTAAAGATATAGGATATCTCTAAGAAAAACTTTCTTAGAAATATCATTTAAAAATTCAAGTCCTCGGTCTGTTAGGACATCTCAGCACATACATTACTGTACTTACACTTAATGCCTATTAAACGGTTAGTCTTACCGTGACCTTACTCACTTTCGTGATGAGAATACTCATCTCGAGGTGGGCTTCCCACTTAGATGCTTTCAGCGGTTATCCACTCCATACTTAGCTACCCAGCGTTTACCGTTGGCACGATAACTGGTACACCATAGGTATGTCCTTCTCGGTCCTCTCGTACTAAAGAAGGCTCCTCTCAATATTCTAACGCCTACACCGGATATGGACCGAACTGTCTCACGACGTTCTGAACCCAGCTCGCGTACCGCTTTCATGGGCGAACAGCCCAACCCTTGGGACGTACTACCGCCCCAGGATGCGATGAGCCGACATCGAGGTGCCAAACCTCCCCGTCGATGTGAACTCTTGGGGGAGATCAGCCTGTTATCCCTAGAGTAACTTTTATCCGTTGAGTGACGGCCTTTCCACTCAGTACCGTCAGATCACTAAGACCGACTTTCGTCCCTGTTCGACTTGTAGGTCTCACAGTCAAGCTTCCTTATGCCTTTACACTCTAGATACGATTTCTACCCGTTCAGAGGAAACCTTTGTACGCCTCCGTTACCATTTAGGAGGCGACCGCCCCAGTCAAACTGCCCGCCTGAAACTGTTCTTTGACCAGATAATGATTCAAAGTTAGAAATCTAACATTAGAAGAGTGGTATCTCACTGATAGCTCCGATACTCCCGCAAGAGTATCATCAAAGCCTCCCACCTATGCTGCGCGACTAAAGTCCAATTTCAATTTCAGGTTACAGTAAAGCTTCATAGGGTCTTTCTGTCCTGGTGCAGGTAGTCCGCATCTTCACAGACAAGTCTATTTCACCGAGCCCCTCTCCGAGACAGTATCCAAATCATTACGCCTTTCGTGCGGGTCGGAACTTACCCGACAAGGAATTTCGCTACCTTAGGACCGTTATAGTTACGGCCGCCGTTCACCAGGGCTTCAGTTATCAGCTTCGCTAATGCTAACCAACTTCTTTAACCTTCTGGCACTGGGCAGGCGTCAGCCCCCATACATCGTCTTACGACTTAGCGGAGACCTGTGTTTTTGATAAACAGTTGCTTGGATCTTGTTATTGCAGCCTTATAAATAAGGCACTCCTTCTCCCGAAGTTACGGAGTTATTTTGCCGAGTTCCTTAGAGAGAGTTATCTCGCGCCCCTTAGTATACTCTACCTACCCACCTGTGTCGGTTATGGTACAGGCATTCTTTATTTATGACAGTGCAAGCTTTTCTTGGAAGTCTGATATACACCACTTCGACGCCTTAGCGTCTCGTACTCACGTCTCAACTCAAAGCGTTTTCGCCGCTTCTCAACATCTCGAACGCTTAAACCGGTAACCAATATCCGGCTGGCTTAACCTTCTCCGTCCCTCGTTGTCAATAAAAAATGGTACTGGAATATTAACCAGTTGTCCATCGACTACGCTTTTCAGCCTCGCCTTAGGTCCTGACTTACCCTCCGCGGACGAGCCTTCCGGAGGAAACCTTGGGTTTTCGGGGTATAGGATTCTCACCTATATTTTCGTTACTCAAGCCGACATTCTCACTTCTGCTTCGTCCATATCCGCTTACGCTAATACTTCGACCTACAACAGAACGCTCCCCTACCGATATATCAATATATATCGCACAGTTTCGGCAAATTACTTAGTCCCGTTCATTTTCGGCGCAGGTTTACTCGATCAGTGAGCTATTACGCACTCTTTAAAGGGTTGCTGCTTCTAAGCAAACCTCCTGATTGTCTATGCACTCCCACCTCCTTTATCACTTAGTAATTATTTAAGGGCCTTAACTGGTGCTCTGGGCTGTTTCCCTCTTGACAATGGAGCTTATCCCCCACAGTCTTACTGGTAGACTGTACACTTAGTATTCTTAGTTTGCAACGATTTGGTACCGAATTACCAGCCCGCATACGTAACAGTGCTTTACCCCTAAGCTATAACATCTACCGCTGCGCCAAAACGCATTTCGGGGAGAACCAGCTAGCTCCGAGTTCGATTGGCATTTCACCCCTAACCACAATTCATCCGCTGATTTTTCAACATCAGTCGGTTCGGTCCTCCACTT